CGCCTCGTAATCTTCAACCAATTTTGTGCTTCAATATAATTACCAGGAGTAAGCGCTATAGCTTGTTTCCAATACTCGGCGGCTTGGTCGAACCAAGCCTCCGCAATTTCGGAATCTCCCTGTCGAATGGCCTGCTCTCCCCGGTCGGAATAGGACTATCAATTCCTTCCCTTAGAACCGTACTTGAGGGTTTCCTACCTCATACGGCTCCGCAATCAATTCTTTTGACTTTTCGTTTTTTTGTTCATTTATCCTATCTAATCCATTCAAAGAGATGTCCGATAGATCTATCCCAGTTATTTAGGATTAACTAAAAGAGGTGAATTCTATGAGTTTTAAACTTTCTTTTTTATTAATGATTGATTTTCATTTGAGTTTTATCTCTTTTCCCATCCTCCGAAGAATAAAGCACGGGTCTTTTCGCTATTATTTTCTTTTTATCCTACTAATTGTATTAAAGGTAACTATCTCGGTTTCATAGAGAAATGGATATAGAATCTTTGAAAAAGACTTTTCTTTTATTCTTATTCATTTTATTCCTATTCATAAGAAGGAAAAGAAAAGCCTTACTATCTTTGGGATCTGATGCTACACCGCTGCTCATACCTTAATCTTAGGGGGTCGGCTCGATTACATAAGCGGATTCCTAACTTTTTATCATATCAGAGATAAGTAATAAGTAAACAGTTCTTATTGCATCGGCTCGGCTCAAAACCTCGCAAATTGATCCTTACGGCGCTTCCTCTCTCAATTAGATCCTTTATCCATAGAATCAAGTATCTAGGCATATCTTTTTTTTCATATTTCAACTTCTACGAAGTTTCTTTCCTTGCTACAGCTGATAAAAATCGTTGTTTTGGACGATGCATACGTAACAAGCCTTTTTTTGTTCTAGTATTTAATAGTGGCTTTGCTCTTAACTTTCTTTCCTTTTTTTCCTCTTTCTATAGTGGAGATAGCCGCACGTAATGGCAGATCACAGCCATATTATTAAAAGCTTGTGGTAAGAATGGGTTTCGCTCTAGTGCCCGAAAATAATATTCCAAAGCTTTCGTATGTTCTCCGTTACTTGTGTGGATAAGGCCTATATTATAGAGTATATAGCTTCGATCATAGGGATCCATTTCGAGTCGCATCGCTTCATAATAATTCTGCAAAGCTTCTGCATAATTTCCTTCGGATTGAGCCGACATCCGTTACGGTCGTCATTCGATTTCAAGATTCAAGAATCTCCGTTCCAAAACCGTACGTGAGATTTTCATCTCATACGGCTCCTCCCTTCATTTTTGTGTATAATGAGAGTGCTAAAAGGAATCAAAAAGGATTGAAATTTTCTCATTATTAAATGAGCAGGGCTAGTGTTTTTACAAGAAATCTCTAGCCAACCCCCCTTTAAAAGAGTTTTTCTTAACATCAAGCGTGTTGGTACTAGATAAAAAAAGGGTAATTCTAAAAATTTCTTTGTCCTCAACGCTCACAAATTCCTGGTAATTGGGCACTTCAACAGTCTTCGATGGTTATACGTGTATACAAAGTACGAACGAGATGGATGTTTCTTGTCCCAACCATTCGTCTTTGTCCCGATCCCGAATAAGGGCAAGGGCTAATTTCTAACAAAATTTTCGTGTTGTTGATTCCTAGACGTAGTGCTTCTTCCCCTATGTCGCCTATTGGGACTAGTCGAATCAGATAGGCTTCCCCCCAGAATAGAACCCACATAGGTCTAACCTTTCGCTCAATACTAGAATCAATCGACAATTGAAGCACCTAAGGTTGCATTAATCGGGGATACACGACAGAAGGAATTGTTATTATATTATTTAAAAACTTCACCTTCAGCAAGCGTAGATTTTTTTCAAGAATCTTTTTTCTTTCCGAATACATGTGTCTTTCTCCTAAGGACGGGGGCGATAAAAAAAGAATCAAATCACACCATCTCTGTAATAGGTAAATGCCTCCCTTTCTCCTGAGGTTGTCGGAATTATTCGTAATAAGATGTTGGCCACAATTGAAAAGGTCTTATCAATAAAATTTCCATTTATCCGTGATCTAGGCATAGAGAGCAATCCGTTCTATAATTCTTTTCATTACCTCTCGCGAGAAAACGATCCCACAAACAAAGGAATTGTACAACGCAAAATAACATAAAAAGAAAAAATATTGGAATCCCATTCACTTTCACCCCTATCACATCATCACATGGAGTGGTATAAAAATCAATGGAACTTCTCCGATTTCAGCGAAGTTGAATCATTCTATGACGAAAATAGAGCAACCACCCGCTCTTTGTTGGGTGCATAAGCAAGTATACAATCAAATGTCAAATATATAAATTACTGGGATTTCCTTTTGAATTTATAATAGAGCTATGGGCTAAGGGGTTGTTGTTGGGAGATCTAAGACGGGAAAGGAAGTCATTTGTCTTTTCTAATGGAAATGGAATTTTAGTCTAAATAGAATCATCATCTAAATCTAAAGGTAGCCATTAACCAGAGCCATCGTATAAAAAAAAGATAGACCCCGATTCGTGCCCCATTCATTGATTCAATTCGGTAAAAATATCATAAAAAAAAGAGGGTAGGAGCATTCTCTTCGCAAACAAAGATCAATAGATATACCTTGTGTTTTTAACAGTTTTTCACAAAAAATACCGGCATTTCACAGGCTCAAAAAAAGGGCCCTCCTTTGATGAAAGGCTTTCTTTCTATTTTTACATAGATAGTTGAATTTGTTGTCCGGGCCCACCTAACAAAACAACCCAATTTGAGCGACTCGCTGTTTATTCGATTTCGGGGCCATAATCGTTGTGTAGGAGAGATGGCCGAGTGGTTCAAGGCGTAGCATTGGAACTGCTATGTAGACCTTTGTTTACCGAGGGTTCGAATCCCTCTCTTTCCGCCCATTAAGAAATGTTAATGGTGATAATGTATCAAATCAAATAACAATGGATACCATTATTCCAAGAATTCGCCCTTTCTATAGATTCTTTTTTCCTAATTTCTGTGGCATTAGGAAAATGCTTGAAAGAACATACAAGGATAAAAATTTCTTTACTGATCCATGCCATGATACATGAATGAGAGAAAAACCTCCGATCTCTTTAACTCCGTGCCCGCGAAAGGAGAGGGGCAAAAGGGCCCGAAACCCTGTTTTGTTGTTATCTTAGTTAGGGTTAAATCTGACGAGAATAATATTCTACGACCAACAATTCGTTTATTTTCAAACCGACCCATTTACTATCTATTATTTGATTGACTAAGCCCTTATATTGGAGTGGCTGAGTAGTCAAATGATTTGCTAATTTCCTCCGGGGGGATGAATTAAGAGAATTTTGAAGATAATTTTGAATCAGAGTTCTTGATTTTTCTTTCTCCCTTGCTGTAATAATATCTCGGGGTTTGCAGCGATAACTTGGTATATCAACTATGCGGCCATTTACTAAAATATGTCTATGATTCACTAATTGGCGGGCTTGAGGAATAGTAGAAGCCATACCCAATCGAAAGAGGATATTATCCAAACGCATTTCAAGTAATTGTAGTAAAACTTCACCTGTTGGCCCCTTGGCTTTTCCGGCGATACGAACGTATTTAAGTAATTGGCGTTCTGTAAGACCATAATGAAAACGTAATTTTTGTTTTTCTTCTAAACGAGTATGATATTGAGATTTTTTCTTAAAGCGGGGGGGGGTAGGGTCTCTAGGCTCTTTACTAGTTAGTCCCGGTAAAGCTCCCAGGCGGCATATTTTTTTGAAACGAGGTCCTCGGTAACGCGACATAAAAAGTCCCCTTTTATTTAAACTTCAAAAACCTAAAAAAAATTAAAAATGAACTCAACGAAAAATGAGGCGAAAGCGTTGAAGTATTGTATTACTATTCCATTGTAGTACAAAGAATAATGAGATGAAGTCTAGCAATATTCGGATCTTTGTATTGTATACATAAAATGAAAAAAGGTAGCCCTTTGGGTTTGTTTTGCGGGGATCTAACTCCTTCGATCTAAAAAAAGCCGGCTATCGGAATCGAACCGATGACCGTCGCATTACAAATGCGATGCTCTAACCTCTGAGCTAAGCGGGCTAAACTAACAAACAGAAATTTTATATGCATAGGAAGTCCGTAAACAGTGGGGCCTTGGCTATTAAAATGAACTATTCAATTCATTCTTAGCTATTCAGAATTAATAGAATAAAAGAAAAAGAATATATAATAATAAAATGCAAATAAATATTTGATATTATAGAACAGAGCATACCAATTGATATAACAATTAATAGAAAAAAGGGGTCGGTATAGTCTAAAATGGGTCCTTATTTCTCCATTATACCAATAATCCATATCTTCCTTTTCATTAGAAAAAAAAAGAGGTAAGATTTTCTTTTTCATTTAATTGAATAATTGAATTCAAACGGGTATTTTCCTTTTTTTTTATATTGAATTCTATTTCATTACGTATTCAATTCGAAATTAATGGCAAAGCTGGTTATAGCAATTAACTAAAATATGATTAAATCTTAAAATCTTAACCAGTTCTATATCCTACCGTATTCATTATTAATTCTATTATTGTATATAAATTTGCGTCTTATATATTATCAAATAAATTATCAAATTTATTTGTATACTCTAATTTTTTTCTTTTTATAATAAAGAGTAAATCCATTCTAATCTATTCTAATAGATTAATATTTCATTTTTTTTATGTTATATAGCATAGCATTTCCCCTAAGGAAAGATAAAAAAAAGAAAGAGCGGACCGTTCGAGTATTCAAAATGAGATCTCAAAAATGAGAGAAAGGAAGCATATATACCTTGGGTAATATACGGACCTATTCATATAGGTTGAGTTGCGGGAAAAGAAATGGTATTATTCTTTTAGAATAAAGAGGGTAGGGTCTCCGATAGAATCGAGATGAAAGAAAGCGGGCAATAACAAACTAGAAGACCCTCAGCCTTAGATATAGGAATAGGTCTCTATCTAATTTGAATTTCAAAAATCGA